AAGCAAGTGAAATCCTTTGTGTTTTTTTATTTGTTCCTTAACTCATTGACAGTAATCTCAAAATTTTATATTTTTTATATTTATAGACCCGATTACTTCATTTATTTATTCACTTAATCTTTTTCTATCTATTTTATATATATCAATAAAATTTTTATATATATCAATAAAATTTATATCAATAAAATATAAATAGATTTTTGTCGTTATAAAAGACACTCTTTTATAGTAACAATAATAAATTTAGTATGATATAAATAGAACAAAAGAGGAAATAGCAAAGAAACAAAAAGGTTATACAAGGCTATATACAAATCATCCACATTTTTTTTATTTCATTAATTGAATTTTATTTGTTGATTAGGGCGAAGTTCCGTAAAAACCCCCGCCCTTTTTGAAATATCATGAACAGTTCCTGTAGGTTGAGCACCTTTTTCAAGGAAATATAGAATAGCAGGAACATTTAAATAGATTTGATTCTTTATCGGGTCATAAAAACCCACTTTACGAAGATCTCTTCCCTCTCGTCGGGATCGAACATCAATTGCAACGATTCGATAAATGGCTCATTGGGATAGATGAACAATACTCCCCCCCCCCTAGAAACGTATAAGAAGTTTTCTCCTCGTACGGCTCGAGAAAATTCTAAATTATGTCTATGTATAGAATCATAATATCAAATAGATCCATAAAATCATCAAATTCATTATATTATTGATTTTAGTTTAAATACTTTTTCTTAGTCTCCCCCCCCCCCAAAAAAAAAATTATTTGTATCCTCATAACTCAAGTTGAATAACTCTCAAATAACTCAAAAGAAACCTTTTAGGTATTAAATTTATTGAGTGGTCTCTAACCCTTTTTGTCTGTCTCCTTTAGAATCTATTTTGATTCTTAAATATGATCTGGTTGTTGAGACAATTGAAAACGGTATTTCCTTGTTCCAGGATCTTTATCTTTGCCTTGAATCATTGGGTTTAGACATTACTTCGGTGATCTTTAAATCGTTTCAAAACGGCAGCAACATACCATTTTTTGTGATTTCTTTCTATCAAAGAATCGTATGAATGGTTGATTCCTACGTAATACACTTTACTTTTGATTTGATCAAAAGAGTTTTACCAATTCCAACAAAATTAACTTTAAAATTTTATCGAATTGGATCCTTTAGATTTATATATCTAAAATATACTTACGAAGTTGTTCCAATTTATTGATCGATACTAACCTTAGATTCTTGCCCTTGAGAAATTAATCAATACGTTCTACTCGAGCTCCATCGTGTACTATTTACATGGCAACACTCTCAAAAATGAGGGTTCCAGTGGAACAGAACAAATGATGTCGAGCCAAGAGCACTTTCGTTCCTATATAATATAAAAAAGTGGTGGATGTAAGAATCCACAGCTGATCATGTCCTTCAAGTCGCACGTTGCTTTCTGCCACATCGTTTTAAACGAAGTTTTACCATAACATTCCTTCAGTTTGGAACCAGTATGTAATTGATTCAATTATGGAATCGTGAATAATCATCGGTTCGGTCGGTACATAATAATCTATACTTTTTTCTTCTATATGAAGAATGGATAATGTATGACGAAGTCTCAACAAGAATTCAATCAATTTAACCCCATTGTTTATAATTATTTTTTTAATTATAACTAACATAACATGAATAAATAAACACGAATAAACAAGTTATTTTGAATCTCTATCTTCAAGTAACGTGATAGGATAAATTCAACAATTTCACACTTCTTAGAGTACCAAGAACTCATAAGAAATCATTAAAAAGATTTAATTGATTGAATAGTTTCCTACCCTATATCATTATTTGCATAAGGTTTTACAGTAAGTACCATTCGCTTTTTATCATCATTAAGAGAAAGATAAATCCATATTGGATTAAACCATCAATGATTAATAAAAAAAAAGACTGATGTAAGGAAAGATTGAAGATTTAGGTTGTTATTTTTTCATATTTCATATTGTAAAATCAGTAATATTTAACAAATCCAAATTTCGTTTCATATGCGTGTTATTTGAACTCGATTAAATTTGTGAAAAAGATATGATTAATAAAAAAAAAAAAAAAGAAATAAGAATCACATTCTATAACAATATTATACTCCTAAACGGAAGACTGGTCGAAAAGACAATCTTTATTTTGATATATTTTATTATGATATAGATTATGATATAGATATATATTTTATTTTTTATTATAAAATAATAAAATTATAGATTAATAAAATGACCGTGGGTCAGGTATGTTCTGGGACGGAAGGATTCGAACCTCCGAATAGCGGGACCAAAACCCGTTGCCTTACCACTTGGCCACGCCCCATTTCTAGTCGACACTAATAAACACTAATATTGGTACTGGTTGTTCGTCAACTCAAGTCTAAATATCTATTATCTATAAAATAGATTACTAGAATTTTTATACATGTAGACGTAGAATTAAACAGAATTTATTGATCATTACATATAATTCAATTAAGATATTGTATGAAAGTATGGTTTATTCTATTCTCTTTTGATTTGAGAATTGAAGGATTTTTGATTGGGTGAGTTCAAATCAAAGAAAGTTTTTTGGTCTATCTTATTTTCTTTTTATTCATTTTTCTTTTCTATGAATAATAACATATTTATAATAATAAAATAATAAAAAACTCAATTTATTAATAACTCAATCAATCAATCAAAATAAATAAAATACAATTATCCTCAAGAACAAAATGTTTGTTATGCTTAATATATTTAGTTTGATCTGTATCTGTCTTAATTCTGCTCTTTATTCAAGTAGTTTTTTCGTCGCCAAATTGCCCGAGGCCTACGCTTTTTTAAATCCAATCGTAGATGTTATGCCAGTAATACCCCTGTTTTTTTTTCTCTTAGCCTTTGTTTGGCAAGCTGCTGTAAGTTTTCGATGATATCTTTAATTTAATAATGTCTAGACAAATTCATGATTTATCGAAAAAAAAAAAAATTCAAAGAAAAGAATTGATAAGATCAGATAAGTCTTACACCCTCAATTCAAATATTGAAATTCTTGTACAACCGCGAAAAATCTGGATCACCCCACTTTATTTCTTGGTGTCAAAATAAAAAATCAAAATAGTAGGGTATGCGGTATAAAAACGGAGAATCTATTCTCTTTTTTACTAAAAAAAATCTTGGAGATTATGTAATGCTTACTCTCAAACTATTTGTTTACACGGTAGTGATATTCTTTGTTTCTCTCTTTATTTTCGGATTCCTGTCTAATGATCCAGGACGTAATCCTGGACGTGAAGAATAAAAGATAAGGTTTTCCTTGCTTGATTTTTAAATGTTCTTAGTAGGATTTTATCTATTACACATTTTTAACTATTAAAAATAAAAAGAGCTCGCGAAAAATTCGAAAGAAAATACCAAGTCATCAACAAAAACGGAAAGAGAGGGATTCGAACCCTCGGTACGAAAAACTCGTACAACGGATTAGCAATCCGACGCTTTAGTCCACTCAGCCATCTCTCCTCCCAATTGAAAAAGGATAATACTATGTTACATTATAAAAAATAAGGATTGAAAGAGCCCTTCATAATATTTTTTTTTCATCCGAGAGTGCTTTTTAGTTCCACGGCCCGGCTAAGTACTGACCAGGCCGGGCCCGCCATTTATTGTTCCAACGAATCATAAATAATTTTTTTTTATTTGAAAACTAAAATACTTGCTTGTTATTACGATTGGAAAAATAAAAACTCTTTTGATTTCTATGATATAGAATCAAATGATATCGAATCAAAGTGTCGTTTCTTATCTTAATTTTTTATATTTATTCTTTATTTTCTTTATTCCTTTTATTTTAGTAAAGTAAATAAATAACAAAAAGGGAACTGTGGATTCTTGCACAATACATTTTCATGTATGTTATGGCTTAAGTAGTTTTGTCGAGACGTCTAGGTCAAAAACCTCCGGCAAAAAAACACTTGTTATTTAGTTTTAGTTATTGAAATTTAATGAATTCTCTTTTCCGAATCTCATTGGGTTCTCTGATACAACACGTAAACGCTCTAATTTTCATGATTATTTTATGATCCTATCCTTTCTTTTTACTCTTTTCACTTTTTATTACGACCCATTTTCTTGTTCGACAAAAGGTTCATTTATATACAATAATCGGATTGTAGCGGGTATAGTTTAGTGGTAAAAGTGTGATTCGTTCTATAATCCTTTATATAGTTAAGGGGTCTTTCGGTTTGATTAATATTTCATTCCGACCAAAAACTTTATTTCTTAAAAGGATTTAATCCTTTACCTCTCAATGAAAAATTCGAGGAAGAATATACATTCTCGTGATTTGTATCCAAGAATCAATTAAAAATTGAAAAATTGGATTATGAGATTACGAAACATAATTTTTTTTTTTAATTAGATCAATACTTCTAATTGAATAAGTATGAGTAAAGGATCCATGGATAAAGATAGAAAGTGGCTTTCTAATCGTAACTAAATCTTTAATTTGGAATTTGTATTACGGAAATTGAAGCAAAATGGCTATTAAACAATGACTTTGGTTTACTAGAGACATCGACAAATTGTTTTAGCTCGGTAGAAACAAAATGCTTTTCCTAAGGATTCTCTCACATAGAAATAGAGAACGAAGTAACTAGAAAGGTTGTTATAATATAATCCCCCTCTTTTCTATAGGGATCGTCTAGAAAGCGGGTTGTTCTGAATACATTCAGACAGAAAAGCTGACATAGATGTTATGGGTGGAATTTTTTTTTTCGTTCATGTCTTAATATAGGAATTTATACATCTTCCATAAAGGAGCCGAATGAAACCAAAGTTTCACGTTCAGTTTTGAATTAGAGACGTTAAAAATGATGAATCAACGTCGACTATAACCCCTAGCCTTCCAAGCTAACGATGCGGGTTCGATTCCCGCTACCCGCTTTTACTTTATTTTTTTATTAAATTAATAAGAAATAATAAGAAATAAGAAAAAAATA